CAATAACCTTTTGACGAAAGGGCACCCTTTTTATTATTATTATTATTATTTTTATTATTATTATTATTATTTGTTCTTTGATAAAGAAAAAAAAAATAAGAAAAAGCCGGCTATCGGAATCGAACCGATGACCATCGCATTACAAATGCGATGCTCTAACCTCTGAGCTAAGCGGGCTCATAGAAATTCTACATACATAAAAACTATATCTTAGTTTAAGCTTATTCATTTTTATTCTTTTATGATATAAATTATCTAAATATAAAAAAATTTTAAAAGAAAAAAAGGAAATATAAAATTGAGTTTATTTCTATAGATTTATTATTTTTCATCTAGAACAATTTTATTCTATTATATAATTTTAATTATATAATTCTATTGAAATCATTATTATTATTATATCTACTAATCTACTAAACTAATATATAAATTAGATTATAATTAGAAATGAGGGCTAGTAATTGAAAAAAAAAATGCATTATGAAAATTTTCATTATAGCTATAATGAATAGATATTTTTTGAGTTATGTTATTTTAGGGGTCTGCCCCAAGAAAACCTAAAAAAAAATAGAAATAAATCAAGAAAAATGAAATCCAGATTATAGATTATAATAATATAAAAAATAATATTCTATTTTCATTCAGAGACGAAGACGAAAAACAAAGAATCGATCCTTTGAGTATTACAAACTGCATAAAGGAAAGAAGTGTATATATGCTCTCTATTCATCTATATTGAATTGTACCTACAGAAATGATAGAATCATTTCGGATTAGACCAAAGCAAGTTTCAAATTTATAGTCTTTCCAATAGAAATTCACTAGAAAAAAAAAAGAAGAAAAAACTTTTCGGTATATTAATCTGTATAAAATCTAAAAAATGCGAGAGATACGGAAGGGGGAAACATCCCATTGGGGTCCTAATTTTATAAAATATAACGGGGATATGGCGAAATCGGTAGACGCTACGGACTTAATTGGCTTGAGCCTTAGTATGGAAACCTACTAAGTGAAAACTTTCAAATTCAGAGAAACCCTGGAATTAAAAAAAGGGCAATCCTGAGCCAACTCCTTTTTTCAAAAGCAAAAAAAAGTATTAAGAAAGAAAAAAAGGATAGGTGCAGAGACTCAAAGGGAGCTGTTCTAACAAATGGGGTTGACTGTGTTGTTATAAGTATAAGACTTCTTCCCCCTAAATTCCAAACCAAGAAAAAGGGTGAAGAATATACGTACTGAAATGATTAATGACAACCCAAATCTGTTCTGTATTTTTTTTCTAATTTTGAGATATATAAAATAATATATATTTTCTATATTTATAGTAGAGATTTATAATAGGAAATTTAAAATGCAAGAATTGTTGTGAATCGATTCCAAGTTAAAAGTGGAATCCATATTTATTCATCAAAACATTCACACTCACTCCATAGTCTGATAGATCTTGTGAAGAACTGATTAATCGGATGAGAATAAAGATAGAGTCCCATTCTACATGTCAATACTGACAACAATGAAATTTATAGTAAGAGGAAAATCCGTCGACTTTTAAAATCGTGAGGGTTCAAGTCCCTCTATCCCCAAAAACTTTTTTCACTCCTTAACAAATTATCTTTTTTTGCATTACCGTTTTAAAGTTAAAGATGGTTATGTTCCGATATATATTTTTTTTGTGATCTTATCACAAGTCTTATAATATATATGATAGGAGGACAAAAAAATATCTTTTATTTGAACAGGCAGTACTCCGTTGAGTAATTCATAATCCATATTTTTACAGTTTTATATATTATTATTAATATTAATATAAAACTTATGTAAAATTATATACAGAGTTCCTCTTTTTGAAGACCCCAAAAATTCCGGTACCTATATAATTGTAATACTTTTCATCCTTTTAATTGATTGACTAATTGACACAAACCCAAGTTATCTCGTAAAATAAAATGGGGAGATGATGCACCAGAAAAAGGAATGGTCGGGATAGCTCAGCTGGTAGAGCAGAGGACTGAAAATCCTCGTGTCACCAGTTCAAATCTGGTTCCTGGCACATTTGTGTTTTTTTTTTATTCTATACCTAGAAATTGACGACTATGAGTCGATATACAAGTCGAGATCATGACACATAAGTAAGTTATTTAGCTAGTTATCGTGCGAAATACCCCATCTATCTAAAAACTGGATGGGTAGATAGTTTAAAAAAGAAACCCTTTTTTTAGGGTTTTAAATTTTTTGCTGCTATTGGGTTTCCTCTTATGTACAATACATTTTAATATAATACTTCATATATATTCGAATCGGATTACCTTTCATTTTAATATAGATTTATGTATGGATTTATATTTTTTCCTTTCCTCATACATCCTATGACTTTACGTAACCCGTCTAAGTAAGTGTAAGTTATTAATGTATGCGCGGTACAAAGTTCAGGATACAGAACTTTTTAGTTCATTCTATTGGCTCTTAGCTTATTCAAAATAAAATTTTTGAGATTCTCAAAAAA